CGAGCCTACTCGTATGGTACCTAATCATATCGTATCTAAGCTAAGTAATTCTATGACACCCGTGTGATTTTTGATTTCTCCAGTTCAGCTAGGACCACAGTTCCTGAATTTCTATGCGAATCAAGATCGAGAAAAGGAAGTTTTCCACTCACTGACTCAAACCCATTGTCGAACTCCACTCAGCGGAATAGGGAGGTACTTATGGCAGAACGGGCTAGTCTGGTTTTTCACAATAAAGTGATCGATGGAACCGCTATTAAACGACTTATTAGTAGATTAATAGATCACTTCGGGATGGCATATACATCACACATCTTGGATCAAGTAAAAACTCTGGGGTTCCGACAAGCCACTGCTACATCTATTTCATTAGGAATTGATGATCTTTTAACAATACCTTCTAAGGGGTGGCTAGTCCAAGATGCCGAACAACAAAGTTTGATTTTGGAAAAACACCATCATTATGGTAATGTACACGCGGTAGAAAAATTACGCCTCTCTATTGAGATATGGTATGCTACAAGTGAATATTTGCGACAAGAAATGAATCCGAATTTTAGGATGACGGACCCCTTTAACCCAGTCCATATGATGTCGTTTTCGGGAGCTAGAGGAAATGCATCTCAAGTACACCAATTAGTAGGTATGCGAGGGTTAATGTCAGATCCACAAGGACAAATGATTGATTTACCTATTCAAAGCAATTTACGTGAAGGGCTGTCGTTAACAGAATATATCATTTCTTGTTACGGAGCCCGCAAGGGCGTTGTGGATACTGCTGTACGAACGTCGGATGCTGGATATCTTACACGCAGACTTGTTGAAGTAGTTCAACATATTGTTGTACGTAGAATAGATTGTGGCACCACCCGAGGCATTTCGGTGAGTTCTCGAAATGGGATGATGCCGGAACGGATTTTTATCCAAACATTGATTGGCCGTGTATTAGCAGACGATATATATATAGGACCGCGCTGCGTTGCCATTCGAAATCAAGATATTGGAATTGGGCTTGTCAATCGATTCATAACCTTTCAAACACAACCAATACCTATTCGAACCCCCTTTACGTGTAAGAGTACATCTTGGATCTGCCGATTATGTTATGGCCGGAGCCCTACTCATGGTGACCTGGTCGAATTGGGGGAAGCTGTAGGCATTATTGCGGGTCAATCTATTGGAGAACCTGGTACTCAATTAACATTAAGAACTTTTCATACCGGTGGAGTATTCACAGGGGGTACTGCAGAACATGTCCGAGCCCCTTCTAATGGAAAAATAAAATTCAATGAGTATTTGGTTCATCCCACACGTACACGTCATGGGCATCCTGCTTTTCTATGTTATATAGACGTGTATGTAACTATTGAAAGTGAAAATATTATACATAACGTGACTATTCCACCCAAAAGTTTGATTTTAGTGCAAAATGACCAATACGTAGAATCAGAGCAAGTGATTGCTGAGATTCGCGCGCGAGCATCCACTTTTAATTTTAAAGAGCGGGTTCGAAAACATATTTATTCTGACTCAGAGGGAGAAATGCACTGGAGTACCGATGTATACCATGCGCCAGAATTTACATATAGTAATGTACATCTTTTACCAAAAACAAGCCATTTGTGGATATTATCAGGAGGTTCGTGCAGATTCAGTGCAGCCCCCCCCTCACTCCACAAGGATCAAGATCAAACGAACGTCCACTCTCTTTTGGCTGAAGGACGATATTTTTCTAGTCTTTCGGTAAATAATGATCAAGTGAAACACAAATTTTTTGGTTTAAATCTTTCTGATAAAAAAGAAAGCTGTATTCCTGATTATTCAGAATTGAATCGACGCATATATACGAGTCATTGTAATCTCATATTTCCTACAATTCGCCATGATAATTTTTTATTGACAAAGAGGCGAAGAAATAGATTCATCATTCCATTCCAATCGATTCAAGAACAAGAGAAAGAACGGATGCCCCGTCCCGGTATTTCGATTGAAATACCTATAAATGGTATAAATGGTATTTTTCGTAGAAATAGTATTCTTGCTTATTTCGATGATCCTCAATACAGAAGAAAGAGTTCGGGAATTACTAAATATGGAACCGTAGGGTTGCATTCAATCCTCAAAAAAGAGGATTTAATTGAGTACCGAGGAGTCAAAGAATTTAAGCCAAAATACCAAACGAAATTAGATCGATTTTTTTTCATTCCTGAGGAAGTGCATATTTTACCCGAGTCTTCTTCCATAATGGTACGGAACAATAGTATCATTGGAATAGATACACGAATAACTTTAAATACAAGAAGCCGAGTCGGTGGCTTGGTCCGAATGGAGAGAAAAAAAAAAAGGATTGAACTTAAAATCTTTTCGGGAGATATCCATTTTCCCGGAGAGATGGATAAGATATTCCGACACAATGGCATCTTGATACCGCCAGGAACAAATTCTAAGGAATCAAAAAAGCGGAAAAATTGGATTTATGTTCAATGGATCACACCCACCA